AGCTATGAATTCATGATGTTTTAGTGTTGTTAAATTTTGTGTTTTTGTATTTTTGCTTTGCATTTAAGTGATGCATAATTTTAACAAGCAAAAATAAAAGCAAAAAATACAGTTAATTGATCTGTAAAACACCTGGAATGGTAGTGGCAATTTATGCCGGCGCGGGCCCTTACGGCCGGGTTTCACCTATATTGGTGTGTGTTCCTGTAGTTAAAGTTTGTTAACAGTGGCTTTTCAAGCCGCAGGTCCTGGAGAAAGGCCAGGCGGGAACTATGGTAAACTTTGTTTTGTTTATGAGCATTCTTTTTGTTCTTGGAGGGTTAGCGGTTGCGTCTAATCCTTCTCCTTATTATGGGGTGATTGGTTTGGTGGTGGCTTCTATTATAGGTTGTGGGTGGTTGGTGAGTTTGGGGGTATCTTTTGTGGCCTTGGTGTTGGTTATGGTATATTTAGGGGGTATGTTGGTGGTATTCGTTTATTCTGTGTCGTTGGCGGCTGAGCCTTTTCCTAAGGCTTGGGGGGATTGACGTGTTATGGGTTATGGTGCTGGTTTATGCTTGGTTGTGGTTGTGGGAATTACTCTGAGTGAGCTGACTGGGTATTGATCTGGGGTTGGGACTGTTAATAACGGGGGGATTTCTCTGGTTCGTTTGGATTTCAGTGGGGTAGCTATGTTTTATTCATGGGGAGCTGGATTGCTCCTGGTGGCTGGTTGAGGTTTGTTGTTGACGTTATTTGTGGTTTTGGAGCTTGTGCGGGGGTTATCTCGAGGGGCGATTCGGGCGGTAAGGTTGCAGGTCAGGAGATAGTTTAGTAAAAACGCCAGCTTTGGGAGCTGGTGAGAGAGGTTTGAGCCCTTTTCTCCTGAAGGTGGGGGGCCGTGTAGTTTGTGGGTGTTTTTGGGTGTATGTTCCTAGAATCATGAAAAATTTGATTGGGCGGGCGATTACTGTGTAAGTTAGAGGTTTGAAAAATATTCATATATATAAATAACGAATGTTTTGTTGGATTGGCAAATCGAGAGACAATTCATATAATTTGATCAAANGTTTGTTGAATGATGAACGTTTTGTTGGATTGACAAATCGAGGAACAATTCATATAATTTGATCAAACGTTTGTTGAATGATGAACGTTTTGTTGGATTGACAAATCGAGGAACAATTCATATAATTTGATCAAACGTTTGTTGAATTACGAACGTTAAAACGTGTTTATCGACCTAGGCGTTTTTTATACGCTGTAACATTAAATTTTCGTTAAATTTCGTTAAAATGTCGAATTCAAAATAGGTATAAAACAGCGGAAAGTTAATGGAAAACAAATGGGTTGGACAATGTAGGGAGATATAGCTAATTTAACGTCTAAATTAACGAATTTTTACACACAAAAATGAAAAAATGAACGAAAATGAGGTTTTAGGTCTGAAATACTGAAGTCTGAAAAATGGAAAAATATGTACCGCTACCATTAAGTCCATAGCGACCTATTAGGCAGCCTGCGCGGAGTCCATGAATGTTACACAAAGTGCATCAGGGAACGCTATGAATATACTCTATCCATGAAGCCATGACACTTGAATAGCTCTTAGGGCAATCTAGCCGCTCGCCGACCATGTGATGTTCACGTCAAGAGGAAGATAACTCCTGCGTTGCACTGGAAGGGCATATTGAGTTGACCCCAAAAAGAAACAAAGTCCCCAAGCGGTCGGATGCCGCGATAACGAGAGAGAGGGAGGAGTATTCAACCGACCGCTTGTATCTGTGAAGAGCAAGAAGGAAGGAAAGAACCAAGGGATGGTCCTGAAATAGGAACCAGTGGCCTCATAAAGGGCAAGTTGGGTAAGGGTGTAGGGGGAAGGAATGATCCTGAAACTGGGAGCGGAGGACATTACTAACACCGGGTTGCTGATTTCTCGTGAGGAGCACGACCAATAAATAACCAGGCACTTCTTGGTATATCCTTGAGGTAGCTGGGACGGGAAGCTTGATAGCCATAGGGGGCTGACGCTATGTCATTAGAGGGTGAATTCTAATTACTGGGACAATAGACATTTACCGGAGTGAGTTTGTAGGGCACAGATTAACAGTATCGAACTGGTGTGTGATGACTACCGTCGAACTAGGCCAGAATTACCTGAGTCGTATGAGGTAAGTGGAAATGTGATAATATTTCGGACCGAGGATAAAGGAAATAATTTCGGGAAGTATTTGAGTTCGTAGGTTCGTGGTCTTGAGCAGTATGGGCGAGGTCCTACAGTGAGTTATTGCCTGATGTGGTATATAATAGTATGCGAAGTAATACATAGCCATGCGAGCTAATATGCATGGGGGGGGAGGGGGGGGGCGTCGGAAATAAATTTAGGTAAAAACCCCAGCCTTGTGGACTGGGGTGTATTTTCTAGGTGAAACTCTAAGAAGAGGTGTAGTCTTCAATCTTTGGCTTACAAGACCAATGTTTTCATAAACTATTAGAGTTAGTTAATTATTGAGTATTTTGTTCTCCAAGATCCCTGCGATTGGGAACAGAACTAGGATGATAATGAAGTAGCTGAGGGAAGCTAGTTGGCCGATGATGATGAATGGGTGTTCTACTGGTTGGCTTCCTACTCATGTTAGGATTAGGAGGTTAGTTACTAGAATTCAAAAGAGGATTTGGGATAATGGGCGAAAGGTCATTGAACGTTGTTTAGAGGTATGTAGGAGGGGTAGGAGGAATAGTACTAGAATAGAGGCAGCTAGGGCTAGGACTCCTCCTAGTTTATTGGGGATGGATCGAAGGATGGCGTATGCGAATAGGAAGTATCATTCAGGTTTGATATGAGGAGGAGTAGCTAGGGGGTTTGCTGGTGTGAAGTTTTCTGGGTCTCCTAGGAGGTTTGGGGCGAACAGTGCCAGTGAGGCGAGTGTTGTGAATAGGAGAGCGAATCCTAGGATGTCCTTCGTGGTGTAATATGGGTGGAATGGGATTTTATCGCAGTCTGATGGAATTCCTAGTGGGTTGTTAGAGCCTGATTCGTGCAGGAAAGTAAGGTGGACTAATGTAAGGCCGACGATTACGAAAGGAAGGAGGAAGTGCAGGGCGAAGAATCGAGTTAGAGTGGGATTGTCTACCGAGAATCCTCCCCAGAGCCATTCTACTAGGGTCTGACCAATATAGGGAATTGCAGAAAACAAGTTTGTGATGACTGTGGCTCCTCAGAATGATATCTGTCCTCATGGCAGGACATAGCCTACAAAGGCAGTGGCCATGAGGAGAAGTAGGAGGATGACTCCGATGTTTCAGGTTTCTGAGTATAGGTATGAGCCGTAGTAAATGCCGCGGCCGATATGTAGGTAAATGCAGGCGAAGAATAGTGAAGCTCCGTTTGCATGTAGGTTGCGGATGAGTCATCCGAACTGGACGTCGCGGCATATGTGGGCCACGGAGGAAAAGGCTAGGGATGTGTCTGCTGTGTAGTGTATAGCTAGTAGCAGGCCGGTGACGATTTGTGTGATGAGGCAGATGCCTAGAAGAGAGCCGAAGTTTCATCAAGCAGAGATGTTTGATGGTGTTGGTAGGTCGATTAAGGCGTCGTTGACTACCTTTATGATTGGGTGGTGTTTTCGTAGGTTGAGGGCCATTAATTTATTTATGAGGATAAGAGTATGATGATGATGGACAGGGCGATAGCTCCCAGGTAGGATTTGATTGATCCTGAGTGTAGGGAGGTGGTGGTTTTGGCTGCTATTTGTTGGAGGGTTGCCAGTCCTTCTGGCCCTGCTATTTTGAGTCAAGAGTGGTCGATCAGATGGGAGGCAATGTTTTGGCTTCCTCCTAGGAGATTTGTGGTGCTGAAACGGTGGACTAGGGGGTTGAAGTATCCTAGGGATGAGGAGAAGTCAGAGAAGAGGTTTCGTTTTGGTTTGATGTGGGCTTTTGATAAGTTTGATAGTTCTAGTGCTACAACTACGCCTAGGATTGTGACGATAATAGCTGTAAATTTGATGGACGGAGGTATGGTTATGGGTGGAGTTTTTACTGGGGGGATGTATGAGGTAATGATGAATCCGGCTACAATGCTACCTAGTGCGAGGCGTGTGATTGGGGCTAGGATTGCAGGGTTGTTCTCGTTTATAGTTACTACTGGTGGGATACGCGGGAATCCTGTTTGGACAAGCAGGATTATTCGTAGGGTGTACACTGCGGTGAATGATGTTGCTAAGAGGGTTAGGAGGAGAGCCCAGGAATTCAGATACGATGTGGTTAAGCTTTCGATGATAAGGTCTTTTGAGTAGAACCCGGCTAAAAAGGGGGTTCCTATGAGGGCAAGACTTCCGATAGTTAGGCAAGAGGAGGTAGTTGGTAATATTTTTTGAATCCCCCCCATTTTTCGAATGTCTTGTTCTCCGTTAAGGCTATGGATGATAGAGCCGGAGCAGAGGAATAACATTGCTTTGAAGAATGCGTGGGTTGAAATGTGTAGGAAGGCTAGTTGTGGAAGGTTGAGTCCAATTGCTACTATTATTAGGCCTAATTGACTGGATGTAGAGAAGGCGATGATTTTCTTAATGTCGTTTTGTGTGAGAGCGCATATTGATGCGAATAGTGTGGATAATGCTCCTAGACATAGGCAGAAGGTGAGGACGGTAGGGTTGTTGTGGTACATGGGGTGAGTCCGAATTAGCAGGAAGATTCCTGCTACTACTATTGTGCTGGAGTGAAGTAGGGCAGATACGGGGGTTGGACCCTCTATGGCGGCTGGCAGTCATGGGTGTAGGCCGAATTGGGCCGATTTTCCTGCTGCGGCTAGGACGAGTCCTATTAGGGGGAGGGTTGGAATTTGGACGTGGGATGAGGCTTGATGGATTTCTCATGTGTTTGTAGCGGAGGCTAGTCATGCCATGCAGAGGATGAGACCTACGTCACCTACTCGATTGTACAGTACAGCTTGGAGGGCAGCGGTGTTAGCTTCTGCTCGTCCGTGTCATCAGCTGATTAGGAGGAAGGATATAATTCCTACTCCTTCTCAGCCGATAAATAGCAGGAATAGGTTGTTGGCTAGGATGAGAATTAGTATAGCGATTAGGAAAAGTAGTAGGTAGATAAAAAATTTTGTAATGTGTGGATCTGAGGCTATGTATCATGTTGCGAATTGTAGGATGGATCAGGAGACGAATAGGGCAATTGGGAAGAATATGATGGAGTAGAAGTCTATTTTCAGGCTGATTGGGATTTTGAAGTTTATGATGAATTCTCATTTTCAGCAGGAGGTTAGGCTTTCCACTCCGGAGTGAATGAAGACGGTTATTGGGATTAAGCTGATGAAGAAGGAGGTTTTTACGGTTCGTACGATGACGGTTGGAGAGCTTTTTAGGTTATCTGATAGAAGGGGAAAGATGATGGGGGTAGATAGTACCGCGAGGGTTAAAAGTATCGAGGTATTTAGGATTAGTGTGTGATCCATTGCTTTTACTTGGACTTGCACCAAGATGAGTGGTTCCTAAGACCAGTGGATTACTGTTATCCTTTAAAAGCAAGGGGGCTGAGGTTTCATGCTCAGATACAGGAATTAGCAGTTCTTGTTGGTTTAACCTCCCCTCGGCAGGCAAGGAGGGTTTAACTCCTATTTTTAGGATCACAGCCTAATGTTTTGGTTGAAACTATGTCTGCATATAGGGGCCCCTGAGATTAGTTCGGGCTTAAAGATCAGGAGGATCATAGGGATTATGTGAAGGGCTATGAGTAGGTGTTCTCGTGTGGTTGAGTTTTGGAGGGATGTGATATGTGATGGAATGGTTCCTCGTTGTGTGATTGTGAGTATGTACAGGGTGTATGAAGCGGTTAATAGGATTGCAGTTCCTGTGAGGATGATTGTGATGGATGCTCAGTTGAATAGGGCGATTACGATTGTTAGTTCGGCTATGAGATTGGTTGTAGGGGGGAGGGCTATGTTTGTGAGGTTTGCCAGGAGCCATCAGATTGTTATGAGTGGTAGCAGGGGTTGGAGTCCTCGTGTAAGTAGGAGGATTCGGCTATTAGTTCGCTCGTAGTTTGTGTTGGCTAGGCAGAATAGTATTGATGAGGTTAGTCCGTGAGAGACTATTAGGATTATTGCTCCTGAGAATGCTCAGGGGGTTTGGATTATTGTTGCGGCAACCACTAGGCCTATGTGGCTTACGGATGAGTAGGCGATTAGGGATTTTAGGTCTACTTGTCGTAGGCAGGTGGCACTTGTCATTAGAGCCCCTCATAGTGCTAGGGTGATGAATGGATAGTGTAGGTTGCTGAGAGAGAGATCTAATATGATGGTCATCCGTATAATTCCATATCCTCCTAGTTTTAATAGTAGGGCTGCTAGTAACATTGAGCCGGCAATTGGTGCTTCTACGTGGGCTTTTGGGAGCCATAGGTGGAGGCCGTATAAAGGGGCCTTTACTATGAAGGCTAGAAGTAGGGCGGTACCGGCTATTAGGTCTGATCATGAGTTTGTGAGATTGGGATGATGGAGTTTAAGTATAGGGAAGTAGAGCGTACCAATGTGGCTTTGAAGATGTAGGATGGCAATTAGTAGGGGAAGTGAGCTGGCAAGTGTGTAGAATAGTAGGTAGACTCCGGCATTTAAGCGTTCTGGTTGGCTGCCCCATCGTGTGATTAGGATTAGGGTGGGGATTAGGGTGGCTTCGAATGCGATGTAGAATAGTATTAGCTCTGACGCTGAAAAGGCAATTAGAATGAAAGGTTGGACAAATACCAGGGTTGTGATAAAAATTCGCTTCCGGGCGGGCGGCTCTTGTTGTAGGTGGTTTTGACTCGCTATGATCATAAGGGGTAGTAATCAGCAAGTTAGCACTAGTAGTGGAGAGGAAATTTGGTCAATGGCGGCCCAGTGAGTTAAGGTTTTGTGTGGGTAGTAGGTAGGGGTAAGTCACTGGAGGCTGATGGCGGCAATTAGGAAGCTGTAAGCGGTTGTGTTAGTTCAGAGGTGTTTTATAGGAGAAAGGAGGGCTAGGGGGAGTAGTATGATAGTTGGGAGGATGACTTTTAGCATTTTAGAAGGTTGAAGTTGTGTAGATGATCTGAGCCGTGAGTCCGAGTGGAGGCTACTAGTATTGCTAAGCCTGCGGCTGCTTCGCAGGCTGAGAATGTTAGCATGAGAATGGGGATAAGTGTGAAGGATGCTACGTGATTTTGGATGGGTCATAAAGTCAGGGCGACGTATATTGATAGTATTATGCTCTCTAGGCATAAGAGGGCCGAGATTAAGTGGGTTCGGTGGAAGGCTAGGCCTAGGCCGCTTAGGGTGAAGGCTGAGTAGAAGCTTAGGCAGAATAGGGACATGTAAGGAGGTTATAGGGTATGGCTATAATCTGTTGAGTCGAAATCAACTGTCTTAGTTAGACTAACCTCCTGTGTTATTCTGCTCATTCTAGGCCTCCTTGGGCTCATTCGTAGATAAGCCCTAGAGTAAGGATTACGATGATGAAGGAGGATCAGGCTAGGGTAGTGAGGGGGGACTGAAGTTGGATTGCTCAGGGAAGGGGAAGTAGGAGGGCAATCTCCAGGTCGAATAGTAGGAAAAGAATTGCTACTAGGAAGAATCGGATGGAGAAGGGAAGCCGTGCTGAGCCAAGTGGGTCAAATCCGCATTCGTAAGGGGAGAGTTTTTCTGGGTCTGGGTTTATGTAAGCTAGTCAGAAGTTTAATGCAGTTAGGGCTAGGCTTAGGACTAATGATGATGTGAGCGTAAATAGGATTATGTTAATTGCTCCTCTCTGGGCTTGAACCAGACTTTATTGATTGGAAGTCAATTGTAATGTGTATACTAGGGGAGCATGATCCTCATCAGTAGATAGTAATGTATAGGAAGAGTCAGACTACGTCTACAAAGTGTCAGTATCAGGCTGCAGCTTCAAAACCGAAATGGTGGGTTGGTGTGAAGTGGTACTTGATTAGGCGTAGGAGGCAGACTAGGAGGAATGTTGAGCCAATGATAACATGTAGTCCGTGGAATCCAGTAGCGACAAAGAAGGTAGAGCCATATACCCCGTCAGCAATAGTGAATGGTGCCTCGTAGTATTCTATGGCTTGTAGCGCAGTGAAGTAGATTCCTAGGAGTACGGTCAGGGTAAGTGCTTGGATTGCTTGTTTTCGGTTTCCTTCTATGATGCTGTGGTGGGTTCATGTGACTGTGACTCCTGAGGCTAGTAGGATGGCGGTGTTTAGGAGGGGTACTTCTATTGGGTTTAGGGGCTGAATCCCTACAGGGGGTCACTGGCAGCCTAGTTCTGGAGTTGGGGCTAGGCTTGAGTGGAAGAATGCCCAGAAGAAGCCTAAGAAGAAGAATGCCTCTGACGTAATAAATAGGACTATTCCATATCGTAGGCCTTTCTGCACTGCGGGGGTGTGGTGTCCTTGGAAGGTGCTTTCTCGTACAATGTCGCGTCATCATTGGAACATGACCAGGGCCGTTGAGGTTAGACCTATAATTAGGAGGTATGGGGAATTTTGATGGAATCAGACAGTTAGGCCCGAGGCGGTGAGGAGGGCGGCGGCGGCTCCTAAAATGGGTCATGGGCTGGGATCTACTATATGGTAAGGGTGTGCTTGGTGTGTCATTTTGATTAGATGTTTTCTTGGAGGTAAAGGCTTAGTAGAAGGACAAATACGTATGCCTGAATTATGGCGACTGCTACTTCTAGAAGTGTTAGTAGGAGTAGGACTAGTAGGGTTAGTAGGGAGATTGTTGGCATGGAAGAGGCTAGGGTTATTGTGGCTGTAGAGATTAGTTGGATTAGGAGGTGTCCTGCTGTAAGGTTCGCTGTTAGGCGAACCCCTAGTGCTAGTGGTCGGATGAGTAGGCTGATTGTTTCAATTAGGATTAGGGCCGGAATTAACGGTGTTGGTGTGCCTTCTGGCAGTAAATGGCCTAGTGAGATGGATGGTTGATTTCGTAGACCGGTTAGGAGAGTGGCTAGTCATAGGGGAAAAGCCAAGGCTAGGCTTACTGATAGTTGTGTAGTTGGAGTGAACGTGTAGGGTAAAAGCCCTAAGAGATTGATTGTTATTAGGAAGATTATTAGGGATGTGAGGATTAGAGCTCATTTGTGTCCTTTCTTGTTTAAGGGTGTTATTAGTTGTTTTGTAATTAGGTTAAACAGTCACAGTTGTAGAGTTGACAATCGGCTAGTAACTCATCGGTTTTCTGGGGATGGCACCAATAGGGCTGGAAATGTCATGGCAAGTAGAACCAGGGGGATTCCTAGTAAGGATGGGCTTGAGAATTGGTCGAAGAAATTTAGGTTCATGGTCAAGCTCAAGGAGTGGTGGTTAGAGTTTTAGGTGTTTTGTTGGTGGGTGGGTTGGGAGAGATGAATGACAGTAGTTTAGGTTGGATTAGGAGTGAGTAAGTAGCTCACGAAATTAACATGGTAAAGAATCATGGACTTGGGTTTAGTTGAGGCATGTCATTGGGGAGGAGGGAATTCCTCTGTCTCTAGCTTAAAAGGCTAGCGCTGATGCATAGCTTCCCAATGATTAGGGTGTTATTATAGAGGATCAGTTTTCGAAGCAAGCCAGGGGGACTGATTCTACTACGATTGGTATGTAGCTGTGGTTGGCTCCGCAGATTTCAGAGCATTGTCCGTAGAACACACCTGGGCGGGAGGCTGTGAATGAAGTTTGGTTTAGTCGTCCTGGAACGGCGTCGGTTTTCACACCTAGGCTAGGAACGGCTCAGGAGTGTAGGACGTCGTCAGCGGTAACAATGACTCGAACTGGAGCTTCTGTGGGGACTACAACGCGGTGATCAACCTCTAGAAGTCGGTAGTGACCTAGGGGAAGGTCTGTTGTTGGTGTTATGTAGGAGTCGAATGTTAGGTCTTTAAGGTCTGTGTATTCGTAGGTCCAGTATCATTGGTGGCCGATAGCTTTTAGGGTCAAGATAGGTTCGTTGACTTCGTCCATTATGTAAAGGATTTGTAGGGAAGGGAGAGCAAGTATGATCAGGACGGCAGCTGGAAGGATTGTTCAAATGACTTCAATTTCTTGTGCGTCTACGGTGCTTGAGGTCAATTTTCCTGTGAGTGTTAGAGTTAGCATGTATAGGACCAGGCTACAAATGGCTAGTGCCACCATTAGGGCGTGGTCGTGGAATTTGATAAGTTCTTCTATAATGGGAGATGCGGCGTCTTGGAAGTTGAATTGTGAGTGGTTGGCNATTAGTTATGTTGGGGAGTACAGGGTTTTCATCTGTAATTTAGCCTTGACAAGGCTATGTAATAGTTTTACTAACGCCCCAATAGAGAAAGAAGCATAAGTGGTTTGTATGCGGTTGGCTTGAAACCAACATATGAGGGTTCGACTCCTTCCTTTCTTGGACTTGTACGTAGGCTGGTTCTTCGAATGTGTGGTAAGGAGGGGGGCATCCATGGATTCATTCAACGTTAGTGCTAGTTAGTTGCGGGTGGATGACTTTACGTTTAGACGCGAAAGCCTCTCAGATGATGAATATTAGCATGATTACGGATACTAGAGAGACGAGAGAACCTACTGAGGAGATAGTGTTTCATAGGGTGTAAGCGTCTGGGTAGTCTGAGTATCGTCGTGGTATTCCAGCGAGTCCTAGGAAGTGTTGTGGGAAGAAGGTGAGATTGACTCCAATGAATATGACTCCAAAGTGGATTTTTGCTCATGTTGAGTGTAGGGTGAAGCCAGTGAATAGGGGGAATCAGTGGGTAAGTCCTGCTATAATGGCAAATACTGCTCCTATGGAGAGCACGTAGTGGAAGTGAGCTACTACGTAGTATGTGTCGTGTAGGGCGATGTCTAGGGAAGAGTTAGCCAGAACGATTCCTGTTAGTCCTCCCACAGTGAATAGGAAGATGAATCCTAGGGCTCAGAGTATAGGAGGATCTCATTTAATTGTTCCACCATGTAGTGTGGCTAGTCAGCTGAACACTTTGATGCCCGTGGGGATGGCGATGATCATAGTGGCAGATGTAAAGTAGGCCCGTGTGTCCACATCTATTCCCACGGTAAATATGTGATGGGCCCAGACGATAAAACCCAGGAAACCAATGGATAGCATGGCTCACACCATTCCTATATATCCAAATGGCTCTTTTTTTCCTGCGTAGTATGCTACTACGTGAGAAATGATTCCAAATCCTGGGAGGATTAGGATATAAACTTCGGGATGGCCGAAGAATCAGAATAGGTGTTGGTATAGAATTGGGTCTCCTCCTCCTGCAGGGTCGAAGAAGGTGGTATTGAGGTTTCGGTCTGTGAGAAGCATAGTAATTCCAGCGGCTAGTACTGGGAGTGAGAGAAGTAGGAGAACTGCGGTGATGAGTACGGATCAGACGAACAGGGGTGTTTGGTATTGGGAGAGAGCGGGTGGTTTTATGTTTACGGCAGTTGTAATGAAGTTGATTGCACCTAGAATGGATGAGATACCTGCTAGGTGTAGGGAGAAGATGGCGAGGTCTACTGAGGCTCCAGCATGGGCTAGATTTCCAGCTAATGGGGGGTATACAGTTCAGCCTGTTCCAGCTCCTGACTCTACTACGGAGGAAGCTAGGAGGAGAAGGAATGAAGGTGGTAGTAGTCAGAAGCTTATGTTGTTTATTCGGGGGAATGCTATGTCGGGGGCACCGATTATAAGTGGGACTAATCAGTTACCAAACCCTCCGATTATAATTGGTATAACTATGAAGAAAATTATGACGAAAGCATGAGCTGTAACAATCACGTTGTAGACTTGGTCGTCTCCTAGTAGAGTACCTGGTTGGCCTAGTTCTGCTCGGATGAGTAGACTTAGGGCGGTACCTACTATGCCGGCTCATGCACCAAAGATTAGGTATAGTGTCCCAATGTCTTTGTGGTTGGTTGAGAATAATCATCGGTTGGCGAAAGTCACAGGTAAGATGGCTGAGTGTTAAAGCGTTAGGCTGTAGTCCTTTTCACAGAGGTTCAATTCCTCTTCTTATCGGCTTCGTGGTGAAATTCATATTGAGTTGCAAGCTCATTGATGTGCGTTAAACACGCGCCGAAGTCTTTAGGCAGAGGCCTGTTGGTTTGGGCATTTAGCTGTTAACTAAAGTTTTGTGGGATCGAAGCCCATCTGTCTAGAAAGATCCTAGCTTAATTAAAGCACCTGGTTTGCATTCAGGGGATGTAGGTTAATGGCCTACGGATTTTAGCAGAAACTAAGAGGTTTTAACTCTTATTTAAGGCTTTGAAGGCCTTCGGTTTAAATTTATCCTAAGTTTCTTAGATGATTGTAAGGATTATTGGGGAGAGTGGCAGTAAGACTAGGGTTAGTGTGGTGAGAATTGCCACTAGAGTATTGGTTCGTTTTTTAGTATGTCATAGCTTCATGTGGTTCGTGGTGTGAGGTGGGAGGGTGATTGTCGCACAGTATGCTAGACGAAGGTAGAAGAATAATCCTAGGAGGGAGAGTAGTGATATAATTACTGCGGCTGGGGCTATACCTTGTTTGGTTAGTTCTTGAATGATTAGTCATTTTGGCAGGAATCCTGTTAGTGGTGGTAATCCTGCTAAGGATAGCAGGACGAGTATTAGAGCCCCGTTTAGTGCAGGGATTTTAGCTCATGAGGTTAGTAGTGTGGATAGTTTTAGTGTTTTAATGGTGTTGAGGATGAGGAATACGGTTGTGGTTATTATGGCATATAGATAGAAACCTAGTAGTGTGAGTTTAGGGTTGTATACTAGGATAATGCTTATTCATCCTAGATGTGAAATAGATGAAAACGCTAGGATTTTTCGGATTTGTGTCTGGTTGATTCCTGCTCAGCCTCCAATGGCTGCAGATAGGATTGCTATAATAGTTAGTGCTGTTGGGTTCAGAGAAGAGGAAGTTATGAAGAATAGAGTAATTGGAGGGAATTTCATAACAGTTGATAGCAGTAAGCCAGTTATTAGGGAAGAGCCTTGTAGTACTTCTGGAAATCAGAAGTGGAATGGTGCTAGTCCTAGCTTTGTGGCAATGGCTGCTGTGAGGATTAGGCATGATGTGGGATGAGTTATTTGGCTGATGTCTCATTGTCCTGTAAATCATGCATTGGTTATGCTGGAGAATAAGATCAGGGTAGAGGCAGTTGCTTGGACTAGGAAGTATTTGGTTGCAGCCTCGATGGCCCGGGGGTGGTGAGATTTTGCGATTAGGGGGAGTACGGCCAATGTGTTGATTTCTAATCCGGTTCAGGCTATTACTCAGTGGTTGCTCGTGATTGTAATAGTTGTTCCTAATAGAATGCTGATCATAAAGACTAGTTTTGCCTGGGGGTTCATTAGTAGAGGAAGGGGTTAAACCATCATTTTCGGGGTATGGGCCCGATAGCTTTGTTAGCTGACCCTACTAGGAAATAATATAAAGGAAGTATGGAGGGTTTTGATCCCTCATGTGTAGGTTCAATTCCTGCTTTTCTAGAGTTAGGAAATGAGAGGACTGGTCCACCTCTATGTTCACTTTATCATAGTGATCCTTTAAGATTCAGGCACATTTCCTTAGGTAAGGAGGCAGGCCTGCATAGCAAATAGGTAGGCTAATGTGTCAGAGACATAGAGCTAGTGTTAGAGGGAGGAAGTTTTTTCATAGTAAGTGCATTAGCTGGTCATACCGGAATCGGGGGTAAGAGGCTCGAATTCATAGGAAACCCGCTGACAGTAGTAGGACTTTTGTGGCCAGGATTACTGGGAAGAGCTCTTGTGGGGGGTTTCACATGCTTGGGTTTAGGAATAGGATAGTGGTTAGCGTGTTTATTAGTATAATGTTGGCATATTCGGCTAGGAAGAATAGAGCGAATGGACCAGCTGCGTACTCTACGTTGAAACCTGAGACTAGTTCTGACTCTCCTTCTGTTAAGTCAAATGGTGCTCGATTTGTTTCGGCGAGTGTAGAGACGTATCATATTATGGCTAGAGGTCAGCATGCGAAGATTAGGTAAAGGGGTTCTTGGGCTACTGCTAGGGTGCTTAGAGTATAGCTGCCGCTTAGTATAATGACGGAAAGTAGGATAATTGCCAGGGTGACTTCATATGAAATGGTTTGAGCTACTGCTCGTAGAGCTCCGATAAGGGCGTACTTAGAGTTTGAAGCTCATCCTGATCATAGGATAGAATATACCGTAAGGCTTGATATTGTTAGAAGGAAAAGTAAGCCCAGGTTGAGGTCTGCTAGGGCAAATGGCAGAGGTAGGGGGGTCCAGACTGAGATTGCTAGGAGAAGAGCCAGAGCTGGGGTTAGGACGAACAGGAATGGGGATGAGGTTGAGGGACGAATCGGCTCTTTGGTAAATAGTTTTACACCATCTGCTAAGGGCTGAAGAAGGCCGAAGGGGCCTACAACATTTGGGCCCTTTCGGTTTTGTATGTAGCTGAGGATTTTTCGTTCAACTAGAGTTAGGAAGGCTACGGCGATTAGGATGGGGATGGCGTAGGAAAGGGCTATAATGAGGCTGATTAGGAATGGGTAGTTGGTCATGGGGGGGACTTATAGCTAGGGAGAGGATTTGAACCTCTGATTTAAAGGACTTAAGCCTTTTGCATTTTCCGAGCTCTGCCACGCTAGCTGGTCCTTTTCTAGGATGATGGTTGGTGTATGAGCCTTTCGTAATTTAGTTGTCTTCATTACTTAAGGCGAAGGCTTGCCTGTAGTATTGGCCTCACTTTTCCTCTCCTTTCGTACTGGGAAGAGTAGATCATAGATAGAAACCGACCTGGATTACTCCGGTCTGAACTCAGATCACGTAGGACTATTAATCGTTGAACAAACGAACCCTTAGTAGCTTCTGCACCACTAGGATGTCCTGATCCAACATCGAGGTCGTAAACCTCCCCGTCGATATGGACTCTCGGAGGAGATTGCGCTGTTATCCCTGGGGTAGCTTGGTCCATTGATCAATTATATTGGGTCTGGTTGCTATTAGCACTTTGAGTAGTCGCTCTTAGTCAGGATTTGTGGTCCTATATTTGGAGGATTTGTTTTTCTCCAAGGTCGCCCCAACCGAAAAATGCGGGCCAGCAACTTAGAAGAAAGTGAACCCTTGTGGGTGTGGATGTTATTTTGGTGTGGCCGCTGATTTTAAAGTTCCACAGGGTCTTCTCGTCTTATGTGTTTATCCCTGCTTTTGCACAGGGAGATCAATTTCACTGATTGTCCGTAAGAGACAGTTAAGACCTCGTTTAGCCATTCATACAAGTCCCGATTTACGGGACAATTGATTGCGCTACCTTTGCACGGTTAGGATACCGCGGCCGTTAAACACCAGGTCACCGGGCAGGCATCACCTTCAATACTTGTATTAGGTTTGCTGAAGGCTATGTTTTTGGTAAACAGTCGGGCCTTGACTTTGCCGAGTTCCTTTTACGGATTTTAATCTTTCTTAGCAGACGCTCCTCTGTCGGGTTAACAAAGTGACTGATACTGTGCTTGTGGGAATTTTCGTATCTTGTGTATTTGTTAATAATGTGAAGATGTAAGCTTGCGTCGAAGAGGGAAGTTCCCTAGTTACTCATTCTAGCATAGATTCTCCTATTGAAACATAGGTTAGCCCGTTAGTGATGAGGGATTCACAAAGTTTTGGTATTTTTGAGAGGAAGAGCTTTAACGCACTCTCTATTGATGGCTGCTTAAGGGCCCACAAGAAGGTATTCTAGATTTCCTGTTTATCCGCTGGTCGAGAATGTATTCTTTTTTAAAGGAGCTGTACCCCCTTTAAATATCCCCTGGCTCGCTTCATTAGGGTTCTGTTGAGTGTCCTTGGAGAAGAGCCAAGAGTGAACTTAGGTTCATTTCACAGGCAACCAGCTATCACCCAGCTCGATTGGCTTTTCACCTCTACTAACAAGTCATCCCACTCTTTTGCAACAGAGACGGGTTCGCTCAGGAATAGCTGCTCGTAAGTAGCTCGCTTGGGTTTCGGGATGGCAAACTTAAGTTCTCTTTGCTTGGTTTTTCTTGCTAGACCATGATGCAAAAGGTACAAGGGTTGATCTTTGCTATTTTTGGCTTAGGTTTCATTTCTATTTCATCTTTCCCTTACGGTACGTGATCTCTATCGCTCCAAGGTGTCTTTTCTATCGCCTATACTGGGACTAGCAAATGCTTTGTTTTAGTGGCGGGAATGTCTTTGGGATTTTAGGTTAATGTAATTGGGCTAGAGTTTGGCTTCAAGACGACCTGGTGTTAGCAGGTATCTTTCAGGTGTAAGCTGAATGCTTTGGGTTAAAGCTACGTCTTGGTGTGTTCTAAGTACACCTTCCGGTACACTTACCTTGTTACGACTTACCTCCTCTTCGGTTGTCTAGCTTATTAGGTATGGGGTTGTTGGGCACTTTTGAGGAGGGTGACGGGCGGTATGTACGTGTCCCAGAGCCAGTTTAAAGAGGGCATGATGGTCCCACTTTACTGCTAAATCCGCCTTCCGAGGGATATTTCAATCCCCCATCCGTTATGTTCTATACTAGAAAATGTAGTCCATTGCTTCCATTCCATAGGCTACACCTTGACCTGTCTTTTTAGTGGGTTAGGACTATTGCGCTCACTGTTGGACCGTCAGAGAGGGTGAGCTGACGACGGCGGTATATAGGCTGATTTTGCAAGGAATGGTCGGGTATATCGTGGATCATCGATTACAGAACAGACTCCTCTAGGTGGGTTTGGGACACCGCCAAGTCCTTAGGGTTTTAAGCGTTTGTGCTCGTAGTTCCCGGGCGGATGTTCAGGTAAAGGAAAACATCAATATTTAGGGCCAGGCATAGTGGGGTATCTAATCCCAGTTTGGGCCCTGGCTTTCGTGGATTTCAATTAATCGTGGTTCTAAGATCTTCTTTGGGGTTGGCCTTATGGGCATCTTGGGCTTATTACAGCTCAGTTGCATTTTAATCTTAGCTACTCTGATAACATGTGACCACTCTTTACGCCGTTTGACTGTTAATTTGGGTCCCTTGTCTAACCGCGGTGGCTGGCACAAGATTTACCGACCCTAAGATTTGCTATGACTAAGTCGAGTTTGCACTCATTGCTTAATATTAATTACTGCTGTAGACCTGTGGAGGTGTGGCTGCGCAAGGCGTCTTGGGCTACTTGTGGAGTGTGCCTGATGCCCGCTCCTGCAGGCTTGTTGGTCGCCTGGGGCATTTACACTGGGGCGCGGATACTTGCATGTATATATCTAGCAAAAACCAACAGTAAGGTTAGGACTAAGTCTTTTGTTTCTGGGTGAAAGGATCAGCCATCTTGACGTCTTCAGTGTCATGCTTTCTGATAAGCTACAGAAAC